TCTAGTGTTTCCGTGAGCAGTAAGCAGCAGATCTCCCCTTCTTTTTGGAAAGCTGGTGGCCGCGTGTGAATTCTTTCAAGACAAGGGGCGGCCTGATTCGACATTGTTGTTTACTCTGATCCGGTCGAGGTGGTTTTCGTTTACCAGCGCGTAGGTGGTCTAAGTTCCTATGACCGAGTCTTTCTAGCCCCTGTGAACATAAGTTGTTTAATAGTTGGCATGTTGAATCATATCATATAAATAATGGGCTGGTTTAGATCGATCCTAACCTGATGATGATTCAATTACTCGCCTCCCACTTGCCTTGATATTGATACAATCTTTCTCTCTATTACGCTATTTCTCGGTTAATAACATGGTAATTGCCCCTGCCAGTACCGGAAGTGATAATAAAGGTGGGAATGCTGTCACTAGAACGGACCACACAAATAGGGGTGATCTATGCATAGTCATTCCAGGTCCACGCATGTTGGAGATAGTTGTTATAAAATTGATAGAACCTAAAATGGATGAAACACCAGATAGATGAGGACTAGAAATTGCTGAATCAACTGCTCCTCCAGAATGGCTGGTAATACCACTTAAGGGCGGATAGACCGTCCACCCAGTGCCGCTACCCACTTCTACTAAGGCTGGGCTTAATAGGAGCACGAGACTTGGTGGCAACAACCAGAATGAAATATTATTTAATCGTGGAAATGCCATGTCAGGCGCACCTATCAGAATCGGAACAGACCAATTACCAGATCCACCTATCATCGCCGGCATAACCATAAAAAAGATCATTAAAAAAGCGTGAGCCGTTATTAAAACATTATAAAGTTGATGATTCCCACCAAGAATTTGATCGCCGGGTCGTGCTAATTCCATACGAATCAGTACTGAGAAGCATGTGCCCATCACTCCAGCAATGGCACCAAAGATGAAATGAAATATAGAGTCCCTATATCTTTGTGGTTAGTGGAGAACAGCCATCGGACCGGATTTGTCGTAAAATTGAGATTCTTTTGTTTCCTTCCTTATCAGAGAAGGGTCCCTCTTAGGGAGCTGGGGCTTCTTTTTTGAAAAAAGGGGGGCTAATACACAGGGAAGAGGCTTACTAGAAAAAAAAGACTAACTAACTACATAGCTACTTACATAACATAAGAGAATTTCATAAAGTCACTCTCTCCAACCTTTTATATATCCGGCTTTATAAAGTAAATATGAGATTTGCGTTGGTTTTTCCAACGAAACTAAGCACTTTTTTTATTTATCATTCGGAAGAGCTCTTTTTGTGGTCTCACTTTACCACCATCTGAAATGCGCGATACTTCGATTGGTGGAAGCCAGTCTATGAAGATTCCCCCTTTTCTTACGTGCAATTCCCCTCTTTCGGTAAGCATCCAGTATCTCATCAAATGAACATTGCTCTAAGCTTGTCCTGTAGATTATACGTCGTTTGAAAGCTGCTTCAAGGGTCCAACGAATAGCTAAGGTTTGTTGACGATCCCTGGCTACAATCCCAGGGACATCATAAATAGTACCTGCTCTTCCTACTCTTTCCACTTCGCATATGGGCTTTATATTCTCTAGGGCGTCAACCATAAGTTTGATTACATCGCGTTCAGTTCGAGCGGGGCGATGAAAAGTTTGATAAACAATAGCACGAACTCTTGTTTTTTTACCTTCTTTCATGCGAAAGTTGACCAACTTCTTGATCAATTGTTTTTGCTCACCATCCAAGTCCCCCATATAGCTTAGAATTTCCGAGCAATTGGAAGCCGCTTTCGATGACGAGGCCGAAGAATTTATATTACGCGATCGTTACTGTCCATCTTTATCAGCCAACTCCCCAGTTTCCAACAGTGACTGTCTCTGATCCCTCTATTTCTTCTGAGCAGCAATAGAAGTATAAAGTAAATTGCCCAATGTTTCCAAATTAGTCCAACTTCGTACCTTTCCGGCATAAACCATATATCTCAGAGAGGTCGTATTTCACCAATCTAAGTTTTGCACAGACTTTCTACATGGGATCGCCTTTGACATCAGTTTGCCACACCTTACTCACAATAGGGTGGAACTCGGGGAGTGGGAGTTCAGTCATGAAGTTGAAAAAGGAAGGATATGCACCCCTGTTCTAACCACACAGGCACTATGATCAGAGAGGCCCTTGGGGGTGAATTCAACTTCAGATTCAGATAAAGGCAGAGAGCCAAAGCACTTACAATTAGCAAGAGCTCTATCCACTTTTCTGGAAATACAAGAGGCCTCATCATCTTTCTTAGACCATGTGACGAAGTGTCCCATATATCTGATGTCCTCAAGTCCTGCACTTTGAAGACATGAAATCATTCATAGCAGAGGACCAAGAATCAGTCCCTCCATTCTTTTTCCAATTTAGGAGTCCTACCTTGGGAGCATCCCGGGCAAGATCTATGGTTTCAGCTGCGGCTAAGCGAACTACCTATTCTATAGAAGTGAATATGAGAGAAAAAGCTCTTCTTTCACATAGTGGGAG